ATTGGACCTTTTGAGACAATTATAGGTCCTGGAAGGCAATTCTAATTGGTCAATAAAAATACAATTCAATGGAATTCCTTTTTTGTTTTTCTTTAGATTAGTTAATCTATCTTGAAAGGTTAAAAAGGGTAGAGTAAACCTGTTTTTATTTTCTTCAAAATTAATGTCCTCTTCCTCCGCATATAGAAAAGGAATAAATAAATCAATCAAATTACGAGAAGCCTCATAAAGTGCTTCCTTAGGAGTTAAACTTCCATTTGTCCATATTTCTAGAAAAAGTATCTCTTGTTTTTCATTCCCATTCCCATAAGAATGAATACTATGATTCGCATTTCGAACAGGCATGAATACAGCATCTATAGGGTAACTTCCATCTTGAGAGTCATTTATGGGTTCCATACGATATCCGCGATCTCTCTTGATTTGTAATCCAATACACAAATCAATTGGTTCCGTCAGGTTAGCTATATGTTGTGTCGTGTCAACTATTTCTACGGAAGGTGGTGAGATGATATCTTGAGCGGTTACGTATCTAGGACCCCTTACGCAAATCGACGCGTCTCTAACTCCATAGAGATTACTTCTCAATACAATTTCTTTCAAATTTTGTAAGATTTCATGTACTGATTCCTCAATACCTACTATCGTAGAATATTCATGTGGCACCTTCTTAGATTTTGCACGTGTGATACATGTTCCTTCTATTTCTCCAAGTAAGGCCCTTCGCATGGCAATACCGATGGTATCAGCTTGACCTTTCATAAGTGGTGACAGAATGAAACGACCATAATAAAGACGCTTACTGTCTACTCTTGATTCAACACACTTCCACTGTAGTGTTCGAGTGGATCCTGCTACTTCCTCTCGAACCATACTATACTAGACTAGTATTATTATTTGATCATTTATTTCTCTTGAAATCGGTTTAATTCTTATTTCTACACACGTCTTTTTTTAGGAGGTCGACATCCATTATGTGGCATAGGTGTTATATCACGTACGAAGCTTAATAATATACCACTTCTACGAATGGCTCGTAATGCTGCATCTCTTCCGAGACCAGGACCCTTTATCATAACTTCTGCTCGTTGCATCCCCTGATCAACCACTGTACGAATAGCATTTACCGCTGTGGCTTGAGCAGCATAAGGTGTTCCTCTTCTTGTGCCTTTGAATCCAGAAGTACCGGCGGAGGCCCAAGAAACTACCCGACCTCGTACATCTGTAACAGTTATAATGGTATTGTTGAAACTCGCTTGAACATGAATAACGCCTTTTGGTATTCTACGTCCATTCTTACGTGAACCAATACGCCCATTCCTACGTGAACCAATTCTTGGTATAGCTTTTGTCATATTTTATCATCTCATATTTATGAGTCAGAAATATACAAAAAGAAAAGATACGGAGATATCCATTTCATGTTAAAACAGATCCTTTACCTTATTTTTACATATTTTATTTTTTAATTTTGGAAAGTAAAGTTCTTTTTTAGAAGAATTACCCTTGTCTCTGTTTATGTTTCGGATTGGAACAAATCACTATAATTCGTCCACGCCTGCGAATAAGTCGACATTTTTCACAAATTTTACGAACGGAAGCCCTTATTTTCATATTTTTTATTCCTTACCTTAATTCTGAATCCACTTCTTGGAAGAGAATAAGTCTCTTGAATTTTTTTTTGAACTTCGAATTGTATACCCATGGTTAAAAAAATAACCTAATCGTTCGAATCTTTGTTGCGAAGTCGATAAATTATACGTCCCCTGGTTGAATCATAACGACTTACTTCAATTTTTACTCTATCTCCCGGTAGTATCCGTATAAAACTGCGGCGGATCCTCCCTGAAACATATCCTAGAATTAGATCTTCATTATCTAAACGGACCCGGAACATACCGTTGGGAAGTGATTCAGTAATTAAACCCTCATGAATCAATTTTTGTTCTTTCATTCCAGGTAACCCCCTTGAAGTATCAACTAATGGAGGAAGAGTTATATAACTCACTTTTCCTCTCTATTTTACAAATAGGAAGTTAGAGATCAAATTCGGATACTAGAGGTGGAAGATTACCATATATAACACAAAATTTCTCCTCCAATTCTTTCTAGTCGAGCTTCTCGATCTGTTATTATACCTCGAGAAGTAGAAAGAATTACAATTCCCATTCCACCTAAAATCTTAGGAATTCGTTGATAGTTGGAATAAATTCGTAAGCCGGGCCGGCTGATACGCTTTAAAATGGTTCTAGTTTTATATATTCCTTTTCTGGTTTTTCTATGTCGCAGAGTTGAAACCAAGAAATATTTGTTACTCTCCTGATGTTTCCGAACGTTTTCAATAAAACCTTCTCGTAGAAGTATTTTAACAATGTTTTCGGTGATATTTGTAGATGCTATTCGAACCCTTCCTTTTTTATCCGTGTCAGCATTTCTTATAGAAGTTATTAGATCGGCAATAGTGTCCCTACCCATGACGAACTAGAATTATAGGTTCCTCCTAATTTTGATATAATCAACATGTTTCCTTTTTTTTTCTTTTTTTTTTTTATTATAAAGTATATACGTGAGACACAATCTACTAATTTGATCTATTTCAGATACCCTACTATATCATAGTCTCATCTACTACTATTTATAATACTTCGGGAGCTAATGAAACTATTTTAGTAAAATTTAACTGTCTCAATTCTCGAGCGATCGCACCAAAAACTCGAGTTCCTTTTGGATTTCCTTCTTGATCAATGACAACTGCAGCATTGTCGTCATATCGTATTATCATACCGTTTTCACGTTTGAGTTCTTTACATGTACGTACAATTACAGCTCTAATTACTTCTGATCTTTCTAGAGGCATATTGGGAACTGCTTCTTTGATTACAGCAACAATAACATCACCAATATGAGCATATCGGTGATTACCAGCTCCTATGATTCGAATACACATCAATTTTCGAGCTCCGCTGTTATCCGCTACATTCAAAAGGGTCTGAGGTTGAATCATATCATTTTTATTTCAATCTGTTATTTCAATGCAAAAGTATGAAAGAAAAAAAAGAAATATTGTCCGTCCAGAAATAAATAAACCTGCGGTTGTTTTTTCATCCCCAATACCCCTTTTTGTTTAGTTCTACACCTCTATCCTGAAATAAGAAATTGAGTTCGTATAGGCATTTTGCGCGCAGCTATCTCAATAGCTGCTCTAGCTACAGTTTCTGATACTCCACCCATTTCATAAAGTATTCGACCCCGTTTAACAACGGATACCCAATATTCAGGGGATCCCTTCCCCGAACCCATACGTGTTTCCGCGGGTCTTACTGTAACAGGTTTGTCGGGAAATATACGTACCCATATTTTTCCACCACGACGCACATATCGTGTCATTGCTCTTCGCCCTGCTTCTATTTGTCTAGCTGTAATCCAAGCAGGTTCAAGTGCCTGAAGAGCGTATCTGCCGAAACAAATATGATTGCCTCGACAAGATATTCCTTTCATTCTTCCTCTATGCTGTTTACGAAATCTGGTTCTTTTGGGGTTATAGTCGATGGTTGTTTCTTAATTCCATCTCTACTGCAGAACCGGACATGAGAGTTTCTTCTCATCCAGCTCCTCGCGAATGAAAGGATTCAAATTCAATAATATTATAGATACACATTAATAGATACACATTAATAGGTACACATTAATAGATAATACACCAAGTAATGGCTTTTATTGATATTTAATTTCTTACATAAGAAGGAAGATGTAGATACAAGATATACAATACAGCTAGACGTGTGTGTACATTTATGTATCTTTATAGATAATGTAATGTTTCTCTTTTTTATTTTTATAACATAACGAATCCTTTCCTTATTTTTTTTTTACCTCTATCGAATTACGACAAAAGATTGTAATCCAATAAATAGAGGTTTCGCGGGCGAATATTTACTCTTTCCTGTTTCATTCGAAGGTTCAATTCATAACCTCTCAGAATAAATCAATTTTTTCTTGGTCCGTTCCGCCATCCCACCCAATGAATTATTAGGATTCATTTTCAATAGAAGCCTATGCAGTCACAGGTTCTGTCGTTCCCATAGCTTCTCCATTAATGGTTAGGTCCGAACTTTGCAATGGAGCTTCCAACAAAATTCGTTCCCAAGTCAATTTCCTCAGTTTTTATTAACCTGAAGGCTCTTTATTATTTTATTCTATTTAAAATTATTTCATTTAAAAATTCTTATATTTATAATTATTTTATCAGTATTGATTATCAGTATTGATGCTTTATCACACTGCCTTTTATGACGTGATTCATAGACCATACATATTGGAATCATATATCATTGATATTTTTGTTCTTTCTTTCTATCATCCTTCCATTTATCCACATCCCTTTATTTTTTTTTTGCTTTACAACCCATAATCAGATTTATTTTTTGTTGAAAGAATTTCAGTTGCTACAACCATATGATAGATCCACTCATTCATATAGTGACTGTTTCTTGGGATCTCGACAATACGAAGCAATAAGTTGGTTATTAGTTTATTTTATATAATTACAAAGTTTATAGCGGGGGTCAGTTTTTTTTTTTTTATCCCAACTTGAAACTATAAAGAAAAAACTAACGAGTCACACACTAAGCATAGCAATTATACCAAACGATCAATCGAATTTTTATTTAACCTTATAGAATTAGAATTGTTCATTTTTTTATTTTTAACGGAAAAAGAATGAAAGAGTTTGTCATTTTTTGTTTTATAACTGGACAGAATGGGCAGACAAGGTTGATTATTCCTCGTCTACAAATATCCAAATTTTTATACCTAATACTCCATAAATAGTTCGAATTGTATAGGAACAATGATCAATTTTAGCGCGAATTGTTTGTAGGGGAACTCTACCCTCTCTGATCCATTCAACACGTGCAATTTCTTTTCCGTCGATACGGCCTGCTATTTGCACTTGAATTCCTTTTGTATCCGTTTGTTCAGTTAATTCAATAGCTTTTTTC